CCTGTTACATGAATCAAATGTTTCATTTCATCCGGGAAAAGCCATCTCTTTCTCAACAATGTCTTTGTCATTTGATCCAATAGCGTTCCGTTAGATAGGAACAGATTTGATAAATACTGATAACTCTCGGATAGAGTATTAGAACGGAAAGATCCATTAGATAATGAACTATTGGTTCTAAACCATCTCTGGCGATGAATCAACAATTCGAAGTGCTTTTCTTGCGTATTCTTGATGAACCAGCGTTTATATATAGATGTAGGAGGATTTGTTTGGGAAGCAATGAGCCCCTTTGACATATCTTCATCTGCAAAGAATTCTCGACGTGAAAACACAGAGACAGAGGGCTGATCTTTGAATAGGGGAAAGGATGGATCCGCAGGGTCCCAAATGAATTGGCTTGTTCGAAAAAAGCCTTGTTCTTTGGAAGATCTATCTCGTGTCTGGTACTGCATGGTTCCACTCTGCAAGAACTCCGAATCATTCTCTTTAAGCTCATCCTCTTTATGATAAATGATCCATTTGCCCCGAAATGACCCAGTCCAATAGGGAAATCCCAATTCAGTGGGCCTTTCGATACAATCAAATCGCCATATTCTAGGAGCCCAAACTATGTGATTGAATAAATCCTCCTCTATCTGTTGCGGATCGAGGGCCCCTTCCCCTTCTTCAAACTCCGATTCGTATTTTTCATATAGAAATCTCTGATCAACGATAGAACAAGATCCATTTTGCATCATATCTAACTGATTCCTTGGTTCGGACCGAAGAAGTAATGTCACTCGATTATTATCAAACTGACTGCAAGATTTTTCTGTCCGTGAGGATCCCGCCAGAGCCAGAGCGCCTTCTACTTCTAATAGTAATAATAGTAATAGGCCATGAACTAGATCAGAATCGTTCTCGACGAATCCATAAGAAGTGATCCAATTTTTTTCATCGTGTCTGGATGAAGACCAAAGATCTTGAGCGACCGATCCGGCAGAACAACTCAAAAGATAAAGAAGTATCGTTAATTTCTTCATGCTCGTTCCAAGTTCGAAGTACCATTTGTACAAATAAGAATCCCCTCCCTTACATGATTTCTTCTTCATATAGATAGATATAGGATCTATGGGGCAATTACTTAGAAGTACATTTTGTGTAACAGCCCTTCCTATCTGATAGAAAAGGATCCCATGATCCTGAACCGATCTTATCTGGGATCGAAAATCCCAAGTTTTTCTATGAAGAGCTGATCTAATTGTATTAGTTTCTATAATGGATTTCTTCTGTGTAATACTAATTGATAGGGCCTCATTGATAAGTGCTACAAGATCTCGCGCATTGGAACCCATGGTTATGGACCCGAATCCGTTAGTATGGAACATCTTCTTTTCCAAGTGAAATCCTCTAGTATATGAAAGAATGAAAAAGTGCTTTCGTTGTTGTGGAAGAAGAAGCCTTCGTATCTTAATGCATGTATTGAATTTCTTTGGAGCTATTAGAGCGGGATCCACTTTTTGGGGAATATGAGTCGAAGCAATAACAAGAATCTTTCCAGTGGAACATCTTTCACAATCCCTGGAGAGATAGTTCTCTAATAGATCGAGGGATAAGTAATTCGACTCATTCACATGCAGATCATGAATGTTTGGAATCCATATTATGCAAGGAGACATTGCTTTTGCTAATTCGAATTGAAGGGTGATATCAAATCGGTCTATTTTCGTCGTCATATACATAGTTAGCAGCTCCGTATTAATATCAAGGTCATCATTACTATCATCAATATCGTCACTATCATCAATATCATCGATATCATCGATATCATCGATATCATCGATATCATCGATATCATCGATATCATCAATAGGATAACCTTTAGGCTTGTCATCCAGGAACTTGTTCGGAAATACCGTAATGAAAGGAACATAGGAGTTTGTCGCTAGGTATTTGACCAAACAGGATCGTCCAGTTCCTATAGAACCTATCACTAAAATACCTCTAGAAGGGGATAGGGCTAAGCGGAGCGAAAAGGGTTTTCCATGAGGAGATGGGGAATGAAAAATATTAGCCCCACACAAGGTTTGTGAATAAGTGATTGTATGATAATGAGCAAGGAATATCCGTCTTTCTGCTAAACAGGATCTATTGAACTCATAATTCATTAGATCCTTTTGATGAATGTCAACTAAGTATCGTAAGGAAATTGATCCCGGTTGTTCAATCATTTGATAACCAGAGTCATTCTTTGATAAATGATCACTATGAGTCAGACTCAATAGAATTTGATCAATCCTTTTTTCTGTCGTTAAGGTGGAGAACTGAACCAAGAATTCTCTTTCTTCATCATCAATCGAATCACTGTTCGCGACCCAGAATTCTATTTTCTCATCAATCCAATCACCATTCACGTTTTTTCTTTTTCTTATCAATGAATAGATCTCTTTACTTGTACGACTTAGATGTCTCGTATTTCTCGAAAAAATGATTCGATTGATGGGATTTGGTATGATACTTACAAGATCGATGAGATTGATCTTCCAATCTTTCTTCTTAGAACGTATTGATTTGACCCCATAAGCGGGACCACCACCCAATAGCATGTTGCCACCAGAAGCAGAACCCCGTATTTCTTCCAGAGAATCTCCTAATTGTTCCAGAACAACTAGAAAGAGATTCTTTAACCAGAAAGGATTCAGTTCAGATGTAGGATACCTATCCAGAAGTTTTCGAAATTCCATCATGTATGATGGAATCATCAAAGATTTGATCTTTTCTAACTCTGTCTGTAACTCACTAGAGGCTCGGGAAACAAAGAGAAGATGTATACGAACGAGATATCCAGCAACAAGAAGAAGGAAAAAGATGGAATAGAGGAACTCCCGAGCATTTGTTGATCTCAGATGTGCCCATATCAATGGAACGGGTGACTCATTATTTCGATGAATCATTTCTTCGGACAGAAGAAGATTCTGTAAACATTGACTCGAAATCTCACTTATCAGAGTCCATTGTGGAAGAATCTTCTGAGGAATTGGCCGTGATATATCTGATCCATGCATCATATCATGAAAAATGGATACAAATTTTTGACTACTACTCAGTATCGGCAATGGGTCTGAAAGAGTATCTAAAAGGGTGAAATTGAGATATTTGCACCCTGTCGAAGTAAGGAACCATGGCATATATGTTTGGAACAGATTCCATTTTGAGAGATTTGAAAAAGCACTATCTCGTTGAAAGGTTCTATACATCTGCCCTTTCTCAACGCATTTCTTTAGACAAAGACTCCGTTTTTTCCTCTTTCCGGATGGTAAATACTTCTCAGAACATGGAGTGTGAATCAAACCCATGTTTGAATTGAAACTGAGATACTGATGCAAGTTATTCCCTTCTGAATCAGATAGATTCATATCTGAAAGAGGCTGACAATAAGTTTTTTCCAAATTGACTATTTGTTCCTCTGTTAGAGGTGTTGCAGAAATGTCTGCGATCGAGTAAATAGCTCCACGAACGAATGGATCGGATCGAATTGGAAAATGGAAAGATTTGTACAATTTGTACAAGTTATACGTTTCATCACCACTTTGTGGGAAATCGTTAGGTATGAAGATGTCAGATACCTGTGACTCGATTGGTGAAAGAGTCTCTCTCTCCAAAAAAAGAGATCCTTTTTTACCGACGCACAAAGAAAAGATTTTGTTGCGAATGGACAAGATATTGAGGAATTGTCCATATGTAAGATCATAATTCTTGATACGGGTCTTTTCCACATCAAAGGGGAATCTTTTGTTACAATAGAACCAGAAGTGATGTGGATCATTCAAGAATCGAAGTCGATTTGCTTTATAAAAAGAAGATATCAATGAACTTCTATGAAATGGTTTCACGGGATTCAGCCAATTGTCTCGATCGTGGGATATCATTGAGAAATAGGAATCCGTGTTATCAAAGGATTTACTGCGATTCTTTCTAGTATGGAATGAGTCAATCACCCGCTTTGGTATCTTTTTGAACAAAAATGGTAATATTGTTCCTCCATTGATCAAGAATTTTGGTCTTTGGGAAGTATCATGATCATCCAATAAGAAGGGTTTCAATTTCTTCAAATGAACGATTTGAACACCTATGGATTCTAACAACTGATTGCAGAGTTGATCATTCGGACCTTTCAATTCATAGATGTGGATCTCGGACCTATGAATGGGGATATTCCCGATACTCACAAAGAAAAAGGGAAGTGACTTGGACAAAAAGAAACGAAGTGACTTGGACAAAAAGAGAAGTGACTTGGACAAAAAGAGAAGTGACTTGGACAAAAAGAAACGAAGTGACTTAGACAAATCTTCTTTGTCGATAGCCTCGGACCAATCAATCGAATATTGATGAATACGTAATTGATCGAACACTACTTGCACTACTTGAAAAGGATTCTTCTGTTCAGAAACGAAATGTTCCAAATGTTCCTGGAAATTCTTGCTCCCATCGGACCCTTTGTATCTATATGCATCAGGATCCTGATTCATGGATCTCTCAGTTCGAGAAATAAGAGGATCAAACCATTTCTTCTGACTCTTTTTCAAATTCGATAAATGTTGGTTGATCGTATATTTCATTATAGTTATATGATTCAGAGTATCATTTCCTATTTGATCCCTTTGAATTCCATATTCGAAGTTGCGATCGGATCTATTCATTAAAAAGAATCGATTCGATACATTTCTTATGTACCCATAATATTGGAGATTTCGGATCAATCTATATTGATTGACTGCCTCCATTATGTTGTTGCTAGCAAATACCGCTGTTTTTAGTTTGGGATCTTCCAACTCATTCCCGCAGTAGATCCGGACCGATTTTTTTCTGATCCTTCGAGAAAAAGATTCATTCTCCTCATAAAAAAAAGGAGGTAGAACCAATTTCTTTTTCGATTCATCTCTGGAGTTGAATACCTCATTCAAGAATCTTTTTTGATGCAACCCGTAGGAATCAATAGAAAAGGCAAATCCCCTATGAAACACCAGATCCGGCTCGGTTATTGATAGAGTGAATAGATCCGCCATTTCTGGGAATCTCTCTTCTGATTCAAAAAAATCGTGGCGTAACGCGTATCCCCCTTTGTTCCGGTCATGGAATAGATGAAAGAAATCAAAAAATGGATTTTTGTTCAAGAATGAAATCTTATTGGAACTGTCCATATCCGGTTCATCCTTCGGAACCAGATTCGGGATGTGATATGGTTCCGAAGGATGAATTGAGACGGTATCTTGTAAATACGTAATTATCTTGAATATATCAACCATTTCTTTCTTTTCCGCTCGCCTGGAAGGGACAAAAGAAACATCTTGTTTTTTCTTCAACAATTTATGATCTCTAGTGGACCTCTCAGTAGGATTCGAACCCAGATGAAGTTCTGACCATCTGTCAGAGAAAAAAGAACGAATTGATCTTGTAGGATTCCCAAGAAATCCTTCGATTTCTTCCGGAAGCAGATGATTATTCATCCGCTTCTCAGGTTCTGTGAATAGCCAGGAAGATCCAAAAAGGCATTTCGGGAATCGATCTGATTCTATCTCTGTTCGTTCCGTTTGAAGAAAGGAAGGATCCCAAAGAATCGATCTCTCTTTTAGTTGCTGAATCTCTGTTTGATCGATCAATGTGTGATATTCTGAATTCTCATTTCTAACGGAATCGAAATGATCTCTGGATTGATCAGAAGAAGATCCTTTCCATTGGCTAGAATCCGTTACTTGAACGAAAATAGATCTTGTGGAATCATATTGAATATTTGACAATACATTCCGTACCTTGCTAAAAAACCGATCCTTGTTTACCAACCACACATTGTCTAACCAAATCCAATTCTCTCTCGAGACGTTCCTCAAAAAATCCGATTCGTGCTCATTCTTCCCCCAACTAACGAAGAGATCTTGGCGGAATTGCCACATATGAAATTGAGCACAATTTTGCAAAGAAAGACCCCACTTGTTTCTCGAGAAGAGATGAGAAACATGCTCAATATCATTGGATTGCATAGTTGCCCCAGCTCCTTGTTGTTTGAAGAAACTCTCCCCCTGAATTGGTCTTTTTTCACGAAAAGCAGACATGAGATAACAAATCAAGTCTTTCCCTAAGATTTCGAATAGCTGTCCCGAATTCAAGTTGATTATGTTTCGTTTCTTCCTCGGAGAAAGACGATCAAACAATTCCCAATCATGGTCCTTGCGGATCGGATCATCCGTATAGGATAAAAAAAGAAACTCCAGATATTTGCTATCTTTCTCTTTGAATGAGATCTCAATTCCAGCTACGGTTTCATTAGATATCTGACAACTAGAATCCCTCTTTTTTCCGATCCGGTTCCTCCACCACCGCGAACCCCGGTTAGATTCAGGCATGATACGCTTTTTCTTTATTGGGATAACCCAAGTACTCTCTTGCGGATCCATGAAACAACTCTCAGAAATCTTTTTCCCTTTTGGAAGATACAGGAGCGAAACAATAAACCTATTTCTATTGGAAGACCAAAAAGATTCTTCCAATGTCTCCTTTCTGGGTCCAATGGAATTCATAGGTATAGGAAGAAGCCCCATCAAATAGAGATTTTTTCTTTCGACCATCTTTCGATTGTTAATACGAGATAGAAGGACCACTACTACAAGCAGTACTAAACCTTTGATCGTGAAATATCGATTGCTTGTTGCACCCTGTGAATCACGTGAAAGTAGGATACTCCAAATTCGGGGGTCAAAGAGTTTCATAAAACGTTCTTGGTGGAAAAAAATGTGAGTGAAAGATCCCACTGAATCGAATTTGATCCATGAATCTAAGAAATAGTGAGAATTCTTGATCTCTCTCAATATCTCTCTCAATTCGAATATCCAGGATTTGAATTGATGTCGTTTCATTGATTCCTCCTAAAGATTTCATTTCAATTGGAATTTGGTTATTCACGATGTACGATGATCCCTGTTAAGCATCCATGGCTGAATGGTTAAAGCGCCCAACTCATAATTGGCAAATTCGTAGGTTCAATTCCTGCTGGATGCACGCCAATGGGAACATTCAATAAGTCTATTGGAATTGACTCTGTATCAATGGAATCTCATCATCCATACATAGCGAATTGGTATGGTATATTCATACCATAACATATGAACAGTAAGAACTAGAATTCTTATCGATACTGGAACTCATAGGGAAGAAAATGGATTTATGGATGGAATCAAATATGCAGTATTTACAGAAAAAAGTATTCGGTTATTGGGGAACAATCAATATACTTCTAATGTCGAATCAGGATCAACTAGGACAGAAATAAAGCATTGGGTCGAACTCTTCTTTGGTGTCAAGGTAATAGCTATGAATAGTCATCGACTCCCGGGAAAGGGTAGAAGGATGGGACCTATTATGGGACATACAATGCATTACAGACGTATGATCATTACGCTTCAACCGGGTTATTCTATTCCACCTCTTATAGAGAAAAGAACTTAAAGCAAAAGACTTAATAACACGGCAATACATTTATACAAAACTTCTACCTCGAGCACACGCAATGGAGCCATAGACAGTCAAGTGAAATCCAATCCACGAAATAATTTGATCTATGGACAGCATCGTTGTGGTAAAGGTCGTAATGCCAGAGGGATCATTACCGCAGGGCATAGAGGGGGAGGTCATAAGCGTCTATACCGTAAAATCGACTTTCGACGGAATGAAAAAGAGATATCTGGTAGAATCGTAACCATAGAATATGACCCTAATCGAAATGCATACATTTGTCTCATACACTATGGGGATGGTGAGAAGAGATATATTTTACATCCCAGAGGGGCTATAATTGGAGATACCATTGTTTCTGGTACAGAAGTTCCTATATCAATGGGAAATGCCCTACCTTTGAGTGCGGTTTGAACTATTGATTTACGTAATTGGAAGTAACCAATTAGGTTTACGACGAAACCTAGAAATCGATCACTGATCCAATTGGAGTACCTCTACGGGATAGACCTCAACAGAAAACTGTTGAGTAACGGCAGCAAGTGATTGAGTTCAGTAGTTCCTCATAGAAAATTATTGACTCTAGAGATATGGTAATATGGAGAAGACAAAATTGTTTGAAGCGCGCACAGAACCGGAAGCGCCCCTTGTTTCAAAGAGAGGAGGACGGGTTATTCACATTTCATTTGATGGTCAGAGGCGAATTGAAAGTTAAGCAGTGGTAATTAGAAAGACCCTCCGGGGAAAAATAGAGATGTCTCCTACGTTACCCGTAATATGTGGAAGTATCGACGTAATTTCATAGAGTCATCCGGTCTGAATGCTACATGAAGAACATAAGCCAGATGACGGAACGGGGAGACCTAGGATGTAGAAGATCATAACATGAGTGATTCGGCAGATTTGGATTCCTATATATCCACTCACGTGGTACTTCATCATACGATTCATATAAGATCCATCTGTCTAGATATCATCATATACATCTAGAAAGCCGTATGCTTTGGAAGAAGCTTGTACAGTTTGGGAAGGGGTTTTGATTGATAAAAAAGAAGAATCTACTTCAACCGATATGCCCTTAGGCACGGCCATACATAACATAGAAATCACACTTGGAAAAGGTGGACAATTAGCTAGAGCAGCAGGCGCTGTAGCGAAACTGATTGCAAAAGAGGGTAAATCGGCCACATTAAGATTACCATCTGGGGAGGTCCGTTTGATATCCAGAAACTGCTTAGCAACAGTCGGACAAGTGGGTAATGTTGGGGTGAACCAAAAAAGTTTGGGTAGAGCCGGATCTAAGTGTTGGCTAGGTAAGCGTCCTGTAGTAAGAGGAGTAGTTATGAACCCTGTAGACCATCCCCATGGGGGCGGTGAAGGGAGAGCCCCAATTGGTAGAAAAAAACCCACAACCCCTTGGGGTTATCCTGCGCTTGGAAGAAGAAGCAGGAAAAGGAACAAATATAGTGATAGTTTTATTCTTCGTCGCCGTAAATAGGAACATTGAAAATCGAATCTTTGGAATTGGAAATAATGTGATGGGCGAACGACGGGAATTGAACCCGCGCATGGTGGATTCACAATCCACTGCCTTGATCCACTTGGCTACATCCGCCCCTTCCCTTATCTAGCTAAAGGATTTTCTCTTTTTTCCATTCATCATTAGACTTCAGATTAAGATCGAGATATTGGACATAGAATGCCAATTTAAAAAATGTAAAAAAAGGAGTAATCAGCCGTGACACGTTCACTAAAAAAAAATCCTTTTGTAGCTAATCATTTATTGGGAAGAATTGAAAAACTCAACAGGAGGGAGGAGAAAGAAATCATAGTGACTTGGTCTCGGGCATCTACCATTATACCCACAATGATTGGCCATACAATCGCTATTCATAATGGAAAGGAACATTTACCTATTTATATCACAGATCGTATGGTCGGTCACAAATTGGGAGAATTCGCACCTACTCTAACTTTCGTGAGACACGCGAGAAACGATAATAAATCTCGTCGTTAGTCGTTCTACTAAGTATTCATATGAAAAGAAAAGCCTTATCTTAAGAGTATTTAGACTTAAGAGTCTTTATCTTTTATCTTATAGTAAGAGTATAGGTATATTTCTTTTTAGAGTATACTAATAAGACTTAGACTTTTCTGACTTATCTTATACTATACTTCACCTAGGCACTTATCATTCATTGGCGGGGGAAAACTTTTATGATAAAGAACGAAAATAGAGAAGCAAAAGTTTTAGCTCAAAATATATGTATGTCTGTTTTCAAAGCACGAAGAGTAATTGATCAGATTCGTGGACGTTCTTATGAGGAAGCACTCATGATACTAGAACTAATGCCTTATAGGGCATCTTATCCAATCTTAAAATTAGTTTATTCTGCAGCAGCAAATGCTAGTCATAATATGGGTTTGAATGAAGTTGATTTATTTATTAGTAAAGCTGAAGTCAATAGAGGTACTCTTGTGAAAAAGTTAAAACCTCGGGCTCGAGGACGTAGTTATCTGATAAAAAAAACCACTTGTCATATAAAGATTTTTTTAAAAGAAAGATATAATATTTAGATTCCTATTTAGAAAAAAATGGATGGAAAAAGAATAGAAAAATATGGGACAAAAAATAAATCCACTTGGTTTCAGACTTGGAACAACTCAAAGTCATCATTCTTTTTGGTTCGCAAAACCAAAAAATTTTTCCATGGGTCTACAAGAAGATGAAAGAATACGGAATTGTATTAAGGACTATGTAAAAAAAAATAAGAAAATATCCTCAGGTTTCGAAGGAATTGCTTATATAAGAATTCAAAAAAGAATAGATTTGATTCAGGTCATAATCTATATTGGATTTCCCAATTTATTAATAGAAGGACGAACACGAGGAGTCGAAGAATTACAGATGAATGTACAAAAAGAGTTTCATTCTGTAAACCGGAGACTCAACATTGCTATCACAAGAATTGAAAAACCTTATGGACAACCTAATATTCTCGCAGAATATATAGCTTTACAATTAAAAAATAGAGTCTCATTTCGAAAGGCAATGAAAAAAGCTATTGAATTAACTGAACAAACCGGTACAAAAGGAATTCAAGTGCAAATTGCAGGACGTATCGACGGAAAAGAGATTGCACGTGTCGAATGGCTCAGAGAAGGCAGGGTTCCCCTACAAACAATTCGCGCTAAAATTGATCACTGTTCCCATACAGTTAGAACTATCTATGGAATCTTAGGTATCAAAATTTGGATATTTGTAAACCAAGAATAAGAAAATAAGAATAATGGAACTTTCTTTATCTCGCCATTATGCTCACAAATTTAGAAAATATTTTCTTATTTTTTTTTAATCAAAGAAAAACGAACAATTAGAATTCTATAAGGTTGAATAAAAATTTGATTTATCCTTTATTTAAATTTTAGTATAATTGCTATGCTCAGTGTGTGACTCGTTAGTTTTTTCTTTAGAATTGAGAATTGAGACTGAAAAGAAAAATAGGTTGACCACACTATAAACTTAATAACTATCAAAACTAAAGAAACTCAAAACTCATAACCAACTTATTGCTTCGTATTGTCTAGATCCCAAGAAACAGTTACTATATGACTGAATCAATCATATAGTTGTAGCAACTGAAATCCTTTTCATAAAAAAGAAATATGATTCTGAATTGTGAAAAAAAAAAGGGATGTGGAAAAAGGAAGGGTGATAGAAAGAGAGAATAAAGATCTAAATGATATTAAAAGATATATGATTCCCATATGTATGGTTTATGAAGAATTACCCCATAAAAAAGGCAGTGTTATAAAGCATCAACATTAATATACAATCAAAACATTAATATACAATCAAAATAAAAATAGAATAATATAAAAATAATATAAAGAATTAAATAATCTAATCTATATAGTAATCAATATGGATAATATAGTCTATTATATATGTAAGTATGTAATTAAGATAGAAAAATAAAGAATCTAAATAATAGAAAATAAAATAGAGAAAAATTGAATTGAGCTTCGGGTTAATAAAAACTGAGGAGATTGACTCGGAAACAAATAACAGATTCTGTTGAGAGCTCCATTGCAGAGTTCAGGCCTAAGTATTAATAGAGAAGTTATGGGAACGATGGAACCTGTGATTACATAGGATTTTCTTGAAAACGAATCAATCCTAAGGATTCATTGGGTAGGATGGCGGAATGAACCAAGAAAAATGGATTTCTTCTGAATGGTCATGAATTGACCCTATAAATGAAGGAGAAAAGAGTTAATATTCGCCCGCGAAACCTTTCTTTAGAGATTTTGCTAAAAGAAAGAAGCATTCTTTTTCTTTATATTCTTTATCTTTATATATATACACGTCTAGTTATCTAGTTATATATACAGCCTACCTATGTAACAAATTCAATCTAAAAAAATTAGTATATTCTTTCTTTTGTCTTTTTATAGAATAAAATACATATTTCTATGTATATGTAATATGTAATTTTATTGAATCATTTCATTCGCGAGGAGCTGGATGAGAAGAAATTCTCATGTCCGGTTCTGCAGTAGAGATGGAATTCAGAAACAACCATCAACTATAACCCTAAAAGAACCAGATTTCGTAAACAACATAGAGGTAGAATGAAGGGAATATCTTGCCGAGGCAATCATATTTGTTTTGGCAGATACGCTCTTCAGGCACTTGAACCTGCTTGGATCACAGCTAGACAAATAGAAGCAGGGCGAAGAGCAATGACACGATATGCGCGTCGTGGTGGAAAGATATGGGTACGTATCTTTCCCGACAAACCTATTACTGTAAGACCTACAGAAACACGTATGGGTTCGGGCAAAGGATCCCCTGAATATTGGGTATCCGTTGTTAAACCGGGCCGAATAATTTATGAAATGAGTGGAGTATCTGAAGCTGTAGCTAAAGCTGCTATGGAAATAGCTGCATGCAAAATGCCTATACGAACTCAATTTGTTATTTCAGGATAGGTAAACAAAAGTAAAAGAAGAAGGAGTATTAAGAATAAAAAAACAACTACGGATTTCTTTATCTCTGGACAGACAATATTTCTTTTTTCCATTATCTTGAAATAAGAGATTAAAATAAAAATGATATGATTCAACCTCAGACCCTTTTGAATGTAGCGGATAACAGTGGAGCTCAAAAATTAATGTGTATTCGAATCATAGGAACTGGTAATCACCGATATGCTCATCTTGGCGATGTTATTGTTGCTGTAATCAAAGAAGCAGTGCCCAATATGCCTTTAGAAAGATCAGAAATAATTAGAGCTGTGATTGTACGCACATGTAAAGAACTCAAACGTGACAACGGCATGATAATACGATATGATGACAATGCAGCGGTTATCATTGATCAAGAAGGAAATCCAAAAGGAACTCGAATTTTTGGTGCAATTGCTCGAGAATTGCGACAGTTGAATTTTACTAAAATCGTTTCATTAGCACCCGAAGTCTTATAGATGAAAATAGGATATATCCTATACTTTCTATCTATATATAGAATAGAATATTAGAATATCTGAAATAGATCCGATTAATAGATTGTGTGTGTCTCATGTATATATTTGAAATTTCTAATAATTTTTGAGAATCTATAATAATTAAAAAAAATTCAATAAAAAATAAAACAAAAAAGAAGCATGTTGACTATATCAAAATTAGGAGGCACCAATAACTATAGTTCGTCATGGGTAGGGACATTATTGCCGATATAATAACTTCTATAAGAAATGCTGACATAGATCAAAAGGGAAGAGTTAAGATAGTATCTACTAATATCACTAAAAACATTGTGAAAATACTTTTACGAGAAGGTTTTATTGAAAACGTTCGAAAACATCAAGAAAGTCAAAAAAATTTCTTGGTTTCAACCTTACGACATAGAAAGACTAGGAAAGGTAAGAAAATAAATTTAAAGCGTATCAGCCGACCTGGTCTACGAATATATTCCAACTATCAACAAATTCCTAAGATTTTAGGTGGAATGGGAATTGTAATCCTTTCTACTTCTCGAGGTATAATAACAGATCGAGAAGCTCGATTAGAAAAAATTGGAGGAGAAATTTTGTGTTATATATGGTAATTCTCCTAGGATACCCTAAATTTCTCTCGAACTTACTATTTGTAAAATAGAGAGGAGAAGTGAATTATAGAACTCTTCCTCTATTAGTTAATACTTAAAGGGGGTTCCCTGGAATGAAAGAACAGAAATTGATTCATGAGGGTTTAATTACTGAATCACTGCCCAACGGGATGTTCCGAGTTCGATTAGATAATGAAGATCTAATTCTAGGTTATATTTCAGGGAGAATCCGGCGCAGTTTTATACGTATACTACCCGGAGATAGAGTCAAAATCGAAATGAGTCGTTATGATTCAACCAGGGGACGTATAATTTATAGACTTCGCAAAAAAGATTCGAACGATTAGATCATTCTTTTAAACATCCTTTTCGTAGAGATATAATTAAAAGTTAAAAAATGCAATAAACTGATTTTTGTTAAAAAAAAATAGATTTAGAATGAAAGTAAGGAATGATAAATATGAAGATAAGGGCTTCTGTTCGTAAAATTTGTGAAAAATGTCGATTGATTCGTAGGCGGGGGCGAATTATAGTTATTTGTTCCAATCCGAGACATAAACAGAGACAGGGGTAAAGAACTTTTTCATTTTTTTTTGAAAAGAAAATCCATGTACATGTAAAAGAAATAAGAGAAAGGATTCGTTTTCATATGAAATGGATATCCTCGTCTCTTTTTGTAGATTTCTGATTCTTTTTTCTTTTCTTCTTATTTATTATAAATATAATAAAATATGACAAAACCTATAGCAAAAATTAGTTTACGTAAGAATGCACGTATTGGTTCAAATAAGAATGAACGTAGAATACCAAAAGGAGTTATTCATGTTCAAGCGAGTTTCAATAATACTATTGTAACTATTACAGACGTACGAGGTCGGGTGGTTTCTTGGGCTTCCGCAGGTACTTCTGGATTCAGAGGCACAAGAAAAGGAACACCTTATGCTGCTCAAGCCGCGACATTTAATGCTATTCGTACATTAGTTGATCAAGGTATGCAACGAGCAGAAGTTATGATAAAAGGTCCAGGTCTCGGAAGAGATGCGGCATTACGAGCCATTCGTAGAAATGGGATACTATTAAGTTTCGTACGTGATGTAACACCCATGCCGCATAATGGATGTCGCCCCCCTAAAAAAAGACGTGTGTAGAAATAAAAATTCAACAGATTCCAAGAGAAATAAATGATTCAATGATTCTGATCCAATAATTATAAATAAAAGAAAAATAAGAGTATGGTTCGAGAAGACGTAGTAGGATCCACTCGAACACTACAGTGGAAATGTGTTGAATCAAGAGTAGACAGCAAGCGTCTTTATTATGGTCGTTTCGTTCTGTCCCCGCTTATGAAAGGTCAAGCCGATACCATAGGTATTGCCATGCGAAGGGCTTTACTTGGAGAAATAGAAGGAACATGTATCACACGTGCAACATCTGAAAATGTGCTGCATGAATATTCTACGATAGCAGGTATTGAAGAATCAGTACATGAGATTTTACTCAATTTGAAAGAGATTGTATTGAGAAGTAATCTTTATGGAGTTAGGAACGCATCCATTTGCGTCAGGGGTCCCAAATACATAACAGCTCAAGATATCATCTCACCACCTTCTGTAGAAATAGTTGACACGACACAGCATATAGCTAACCTGACAGAACCAATTGATTTGTGTATTGAATTACAAATCAAGAGAGATCGCGGATATCGTATGAAATCCACAAATGACTCTCACGATGGAAGTTATCCTATAGATATTGTATCTATGCCTGTTCGAAACGCGAATCATAGTATTCATTCTTATGGGAATGAGAATGAAAAACAAGAGATACTCTTTATAGAAATATGGACGAATGGAAGTTTAACTCCTAAAGAAGCACTTTATGAAGCTTCTCGTAATTTGATTGATTTATTGATTCCTTTTCTACACGCAGAACACGCAGAGGAAAAGGACATGAATTTCAAGGAAAATGAAAACAGATGGAATCTACCCCTTTTTTCCTTTCAAGACAAATTCACTAATCTCAAGAAAAACAAAAAAGGAATTCCATTGACATGTATTTTTATTGACCAATCAGAATTGTCTTCTAGGACCTATAATTGTCTCAAAAGATCCAATATACATACATTATTGGACCTTTTGAGTCACAGTCAAGAAGATCTTATGAAAATGGAATATTTTCGCACAGAAGATGTAAAACAGATATTGAGCACTGTACAGAAGCATTTTGCAATAAATTTACTTAAGAAAAAGTTATAATTTTAAATCCATTGGATTCTTTTCATTTTTTCTTTTTTATAAAGAAAAAAATAGAATAAGTTTTGAATCTCCGACATAGTCCATATATTTGCAGAATAGATCATAAAAAGATTGATGTATCTAAGGAAGATCCTGAGGGGGATCTTCCTTAGATATCTATGTTGTGGTATTTAACGGTTAATCAATTTGAAAAAGACCTAAAGTTAAGGATTTCTCAATAGGTAAAGTTGCTCCAATCCCTAACCAAAGAGCTACTGCGGTACCGATCAAAAAGACTGTTGTGGCTACTGGACGACGAAATGGATTTTGGAATTTATTGACATTCTCCAAAAAAGGTACTGTCAATAATCCTATTGGTACTGAAACCATTAAAAGAACACCCAATAACTTATTGGGTACTGTGCGAAGTATTTGAAATACGGGAAAGAAGTACCATTCGGGTAATATTTCCAACGGAGTTGCAAATGGATCCGCCGGTTCACCAATCATTGATGGCTCTAGAACTGCTAAGCCCACATTACATGCAATAGTGCCTAGAATTACTACTGGAAAAATATATAAAAGATCATTGGGCCATGCAGGTTCTCCATAATAATTATGTCCCATCCCTTTAGCCAATTTAGCTCTTAATACAGGATCATTCAAATCAGGTTTCTTTGTTATTTGGATAGGTGAATTCTTGTGAATCCATCCCCCAAAAGAACCGGACATGAGAATTTTTTATCATCCGGCTCGAGCAAGAATCAAAAGAATCATAGAAATAGATTCATAGAACATAAATAGGTCCATAGAAGATCTATATTTCATACATATCTACATAGATAATGTAGAATGATTCTATGTAAGAAAAGATTTATAAAATTACATTTCCCCAAGTTTCAACGATTCATTATTCATTGCAAAGAATTAAGTTCTGGCAACAAGAAAATGCTCAATATCCAAGTCGGCTTACAAATTCGATCATGATCAAGTGCTTTTTGGATTGTCTCATGTCTTTTGATTAGTATTTATCCCCACAATATCTTGATTGTATTACATACAAAAAGAAAAAATTTTTACTTGTTACTAATAAAATCTTAGCCCTTGTTCTTCCTTAGATCCCTTATTTAACTCCGATAGTATCATAGATCAGGGTTGATGCAGAGGAAATGAATGCATCTACATACTATAAAAACTTACTAAGATTATTGATTACTATCCAATTATACTATCAAATTAATTCTAATAAAAATTACTAAAAAGAAATCAAACAAAGTGAATAAATAGAACATTGGATCATTCCACATCACTTATTATAGGGATCTTACGGAGCCTTTTCATGCATGACAAGATTCGGGTATGATCATAGAAAATCTTCTCCTCAAGTGAACCGGCCTATCCTATTATCCTATGCTATATAAAGGGATTGACGTGATGTGATGGTTGGATGCGGAGACACATTAAGTTGTGAATTCCAACGTGGCGGATAAAATCATATATCTGCACGGGCCAATCAATAGTTCAAGTCACACACTCCCATAATCCATCCTCTGTTTAGGAAAATATACTTCAACTATTCTATTCGTATCAAACTTCAGAGTTGAATAGAAGTATCCAAATAACATGCCTTATTTTTAAACAATCCATATTTGTAGCAATGAAAGACTCTTGTCCCTCCCCGATATGATAAATTCCAAATATCTATGATCTGCCTTTTCTATAAAGGACCCGAAATACCTTGCTTACGTATCATTGGAAAGTGCATTAACATAAATATGGCAGTAAGAAGAGGTAATACAAAAGTATGTAAACTATAAAAACGAGTCAAAGTGGACTGGCCCACACTAGCACTTCCACGTAATAATTCTACCAAAGGTGATCCTATTATAGGAATAGCTTCAGGCACGCCTGTTACAATTTTGACTGCCCAATAGCCAATTTGGTCCCAAGGCAAAGAATAACCAGTTACGCCAAAAGATGCGGTCAATACAGCCAGAACCACCCCGGTAACCCAAGTTAATTCGCGGGGTTTTTTAAAACCACCCGTAAGATACACACGAAATACGTGTAAGATCATCATTAGAACCATCATACTTGCTGACCATCGATGAACTGATCGAATTAACCAACCAAAGTTGGCCTCAGTCATTATGTATTGAACAGAAGAAAAAGCCTCTGTAACAGTTGGACGATAGTAAAAGGTCATAGCAAAACCCGTAGCTACTTGTACTAAAAAACAGGTAAGCGTAATTCCCCCTAGACAATAAAATATGTTGACATGAGGAGGAACATATTTACTAGTTATATCATCTGCAATCGCTTGAATCTCGAGACGTTCCTCGAACCAATCATATACTTTATTGAGATAGGTAACCCAAGAAAGACTCCCCCTCTGAGAGCCGTATATGAGAATTTCATCTCGTACGGCTCAAGCCAAAACCCACAAAGACTAGTTTCAACGGATATGGAATATTGTTTCAAACTTCTTGTGGCTTAGCCGCTTGACTTGATTTGACCCAAAGATATGAAGTAAGAAAAATCCGGAATCTCTTCTTTGTGATGATAATGCCAAGAAATAAAATCTCAAGTTGGCTCATCCATCTTTTTTTATGTTAATCGTGACAGGCCTCTTGAATCTTCTCTTCCCTATCTTTTTTTTGATAGGAATTCTCTTGTTGAGACCCTATGAATCAATTGGAACCTCAGATTCATACTAGAACCACGATGATTTAATAAAAACAAAGCTAAACTCAAAAGGTTTTTGAGTAAAAAACATTTGATCATCACTTCTTCAATGAATGTAATAATAACTCAACAAAATCTATAGAAAAAGGTTTCTTTCGAAGAAAAAATTGATTAATTTAGAAAAATAAAAGACCTTTTTTCCATTTTTTTTTTAATCCGGTTGCGAGGTATGAATAATAGGTATGAATCATAGTTCAAATAGTTCTTTTCTTGATCTATTCTATATAGTCCGTGCTCCAGAGACTACAATAAATATCTGACGGTAGAATCATCTTGATAGAGATGACAAATTCATTCTTTGTATTATCAATAGGATCAATTATAACAAGTCACACGCTCATATTCCGGAAATGAAATATCGAAACAAATAAATTTCACGATCGAACTACCAGAATGGTCTATAAATCCAAGTCTTAGGTAATCTTAAGTTAAATTAGTAAGTATTTTACTATTTTAAGCATTAAGCATTAAGTAAGTATAAGTAAAATAATCTTTTTTGATTGAAACCTAATTTTTATGAACTAATTAATTGAAAATCCATCCAGTAAAACAGATGAATTATAAATTTCTAAAATAATAGATAGAAATATTGCAAATAGAGCCATTGCAACTCCCATAAGTGGTGTAGTCCCCCACCCTGGAGCTACTTTTCCATATTCCGAATTCAATGGTTTCAATAAACTCCCTACGCCAGTTCGTCTTGGCCCAGATCTAGAACTACTCTCAATGGTTTTTGTAGCCATAAAACCTCTTTCATCATGGGTTGAAATCTGTTGACTTTGTATACTATTATACTATTCCGTTGTAGTTGTAAATAAACGACATTATCGTGATCCTTTGTGATCTTGAAATTATCGAAAAAATGGAAACAGCAACCCTAGTCGCCATCTCCATATCCGGTTTACTTGTAAGCTTTACTGGGTATGCCTTATATACCGCTTTTGGGCAACCCTCTCAAAAATTAAGAGATCCCTTCGAAGAACATGGGGACTAGTTGAAGTAATGAGCCCCGATATTCATATTGGGGCTCATTACTTCAATGGAAAGAATGAAAAATCATTTTGTTTTTTTAGTTGGAACTTTAGGTGGTTCTCGAAAAAAGATAGCGAAAAAAATTATTCCTAAAGTCGAAACTAAAAGAAATGTATAAACCAATGCTTCCATAGATTCGATCGTGGTTTACAATTATAGCTTCCACACCTATTCATTTTGGATCATTTACTAAAGAAATTCTAAATTTAGATTGACTAATTTACTATATTGACTAATTTACTATTACTATCTATATAGTATGTATATAGACTATATATATAGATCTAGTAATATCTTAGATCTATTAGATTAATATATTCATAATGATAATGTATATTCATAATGATAATGAATATATTAAGATATTAAGATTGAATATGAAATATGAAATAGATAATAGATTAAATTAAGAATGAATATAGAAAATAATATAAAATTCTAAAATAGAAATCTAATATAAATCTAAATTTCTATACTTTAAATACTAAAATAAAATAGAAAAAAAGAGAGGCAAAAGATGGCAAAGTAATTTTGTATTAGACTACCTGTCTCCTTGTAGTTGGATCTCCAAGTTTTTGGAATGCTCCAAATTCCACTTGAGCATCCAAATCTGGATCAATACCAGCAAAAACATCTCTGAACAAGGTTCTGGCGCCGTGCCAAATGTGTCCGAAAAAGAAGAGCAAAGCGAACGTAGCATGCCCAAAAGTGAACCAACCCCTTGGACTGCTACGAAAAACACCATCGGATTTCAAAGTAGCCCGGTCTAATTCAAAAATTTCACCCAATTGGGCACGTCTAGCATATTTTTTCACAGTAGCAGGATCACTATAAATGACTCCATTGAGCTCCCCGCCATAAAATTCAACAGTTACCCCTACTTGTTCAACACTATACTTGGATTCTGCCCTTCTAAAAGGAACATCAGCCCTCACAATTCCGTCTGCATCTACTAAAACTACTGGAAATGTTTCAAAAAAGGTAGGCATACGACGTACAAAGAGTTCGTGTCCTTCTTTATCTCTAAATATGGGGTGCCCTAACCACCCAACAGCTATTCCATCTCCGTTATCCATTGAGCCTGCTCTGAATAATCCTCCTTTCGCCGGATTATTACCAATGTAATCATAAAAAGCTAATTTTTCGGGAATTTTAGACCAAGCTTCCGATAAGCTCAGATTTTCGGCTAGTCCAGCCCCAACTCTTCGATAGATTTCTTGTTGGAAGTACCCCTGATCCCACTGATAACGAGTGGGGCCAAATAATTCGATTGGAGTAGTTGCTGAACCATACCACATAGTTCCAGCAACAACGAAAGCTGCAAAAAAAACAGCAGCAATACTACTGGAAAGCACAGTTTCAATATTACCCATGCGTAATCCTTTGTATAGACGTTGAGGCGGACGGACACTAAGATGGAATAGACCCGCTAATATGCCCAATGTACCTGCTGCAATATGATGAGAAGCTATTCCCCCCGGAACAAAAGGATCAAAACCTTCCGCACCCCATGTTGGATTTACAGATTGTACTTTTCCAGTTAGTCCATAAGGATCAGACACCCATATTCCAGGACCATATAAGCCTGTTACATGAAATGCACCAAAGCCAAAGCAAGCGATTCCTGAGAGGAATAAATGAATTCCAAAGATCTTGGGCAAATCCAAAGAAGGTTTTCCCGTACGTTCATCACAGAATATTTCTAGGTCCCAATACACCCAATGCCAGATAGCTGCCAAGAAGCACAAGCCAGAAAACAAAATATGTGCCCCTGCCACGCCTTCATAACTCCAAATGCCCGGATTCGTTATAGTTCCTCCCGAGATACTCCAACCCCCCCATGAATTGGTTATTCCTAAACGAGTCATGAAGGGTATAACGAACATGCCTTGTCTCCACATTGGATCAAGAACAGGGTCAGAGGGATCAAAAACTGCTAATTCGTATAGAGCCATCGAGCCGGCCCAACCAGAAACCAGAGCTGTATGCATTATATGGACAGAAAGTAATCGGCCGGGATCATTCAATACAACAGTATGAACACGATACCAAGGCAAACCCATGTAAATACCCCTTTTCTGAAAAAGAAATAGACATTATGTAACTTTATCGCATTGGAAAAGACTAGACCATGTATTTCACCTGTTCGGTAGATTTTGTATAGGAAAGGATTAATATTTATTTCTATTCCCTTCTTTTATTTTTAATGAAATAGAATAGAAAGAATTTGAAATAGAGAGAGGAGAGAACAATTCTCTTTCTTTCTATTTAGAAGAACAAAGAGAAACAGATCTTATTCTATACCCGATAAATACCAATACGCAATGGGAGGATTTTAAGGGAAAAAATGCATAGGTACTCTTTTCGAATTCGAAATCATTCGAACAGTTGGTTGATTCGATTGATCCCGACAATTTTTATTTATTCATTCTGTCTTCCTTTATGAACCTTATACTCCTATATATTCTATTTCTATAATTCTATATTATTTAGTATATTAAATATATAATATAAAATATAAATATAATATAAAATTATAATATAAAAGAAATATAAAAAATATTAAAAAAAAAAGAAGAAAATAAAATTAAAATATAGTAAAATATAGAATATAAAAATATATAAAAATGGAAAATAAAGAGAAAAAATGATGAAGACAATAAAACCATTGCTACGTTTTCATATTAAAGTAAAGTATAGTACTTCATTTTTTTTATTTATCTTAATGCCCATTGGTGTTCCAAAAGTTCCTTTTCGGAATCCTGGAGAGGAAGATGCAGTTTGGGTTGACGTATAGTGCGACTTGTCAGACATATTGGTCATATGGTATTTCCCCGTTATCTCCCCCGATCGAGTATTCTTTGTTTCGCCCAATCCAATAAATATATATTGGATATTGTATTGATTGAACCATCAATAATTTGGAGCGTGAAACACAATAATTCCTATTGGGGATCAATATTATCAATTCAAAGAATTGATGGTTTACTTGGACTGATAAAATAAAGTATCCAGGCTCCGTTCATATAATACCAAATTGGAAATAAAAATGGGAGTGTAAAATGTAGTAATAGAAATCATAAAGATTAAAGAAAGAAATGAAAGAAATAAGAATATAATAAAGAAAAATAAAATAGAAATTTCATTAAATTATTCATAAATTTGAGATTCATTAGTAATTAAATAGAAATTAGTAATTAAATAGAATATGAATATAATATAACTTACTATAATAGAAAGATAATAGAATCTTAGAATATAATATATTATGTAGAATATATGATGATTATGATTACACAATTACCGCTTATATAATATAGATAATATAGAAGAGAATCTTCTTCTATTTCTATTTACTATAGGGATAATATAAAACTACCTACCAATGAAGTAGTATGATTAATACATCAAATATTTTGGGGAAAGGTATGAAACAATTGAAAAAAAAAAGAAGTGGTACTGGAATCATTTGACCTATATGCGCAAATGGAATTCGGGCAAATCTTCCCCCGGAGTAGAACAAGAACCTAAAAGAATTGAAAGGCCCATTCAGGAACAAGAAAATTACATCGTAATTTAAATTTCGATGAAACAATACATCAATGAGAAGTTAGTTCAATAAGTTCATAAAATTCTTTTTTATTTTCTACATTATAGAATAGAGGTAAGGAGAAGGGGGCAAAACTCATTAAAAAAAAAAGAAATAGGATTGGAATCGACACATTGATTTTTTTTTCACAATTCTTTTGAACCGTATGCATCCAAAGGTGCACGTACGGTTCCTCAGGGATACAAATTTGTCCTAATCAACCGACTTCATCGAGAAAGATTACTTTTTTTAGGCCAAGAGGTTGATAGCGAGATCTCGAATCAAATTGTTGGTCTCATGGTATATCTCAGCATAGAAAATAATACTAGAGATCTTTATTTGTTTATAAATTCTCCAGGTGGATGGGTAATACCAGGAATAGCCATTTATGATACTATGCAATTTGTGTTACCAGATGTACATACAATATGTATGGGATTAGCCGCTTCAATGGGATCTTTCATTCTGGTCGGAGGAGAAATTACCAAACGTCTAGCATTCCCTCACGCTTGGCGCCAATGAGTTTTTTTATTTGAGAAAAAAAAAGAATACTATGCCTTCGCTGTATCGAATATGAATTAAATAAAGAATAAGTAATAATAGCATGGCACTTCGAGTTCGATATGAACAAACCATTATTGTTTTTTTTCTAACATGAGATTTTGTATCGAAATAGTAGTATGAAAGAAGGGTTATTCCCAATTTGATTTTCTGTGTCAAGCAAGAGTCAATTTCAGCGTCACAAACCATTATTCTTCCACAACAGAAGTCTCTTTCTTATTTTTATGTTATGAGAGGAAAGAATCAAAAAAATGGAAAAAATCATTTTTTCCTTCTTAAATCTTATCAAAAAGAAACTTTGGGATTGCTAAACCACAGACGAGATAAATATATAAAGCAACAGAACCATCATAGTATCTTTTTAACTACTACGAAAGGAAGGGTGGTAAATGGATCATTTAATGATTTGGATAATATAGGTTCTATTTATTCTTTTCGATAAAAGAAATTCTATTAAAAAAGAAAATCCATTGCAGAGCCGTATGCAATGTACAAAAGATGCCTGTACGGTTGTTTAATTCTATTTTTTATTGTTATTTTGATTTAATCCATCCAATCCTGCGATATATAGATAGAAGAACCATTCAGAATGTTATATCAATATCATCAGGGTTATGATTCACCAACCTGCTAGTTCTTTTTACGAGGCACAAGCAAGGGATTTTATCCTGGAAGCAGAAGAACTATTGAAGCTTCGCGAAACTCTCACAAAAGTTTATGTACAAAGAACGGGCAACCCTTTATGGGTTATATCCGAAGATATGGAAAGGGATGTTTTTATGTCAGCAACAGAAGCTCAAGCTCATGGCATCGTGGATCTTGTCGCGATCGAAAAATGAAAATACTGGGAATTCCATATAAATATACGAATTACTTTTCAAAAATTACGTGTGAATAGAAATCATTCATAATCATCAATCATCAGGTTAAGATCGATCTAAGCCAACCCGCTCTATTCTATCTAGAATGAGATTCTATAGACACACCATGCCAACCATTAAACAACTTATTAGAAATGCAAGACAGCCAATAAGAAATGTCACGAAATCTCCCGCTCTTCGAGGATGTCCTCAGCGTCGAGGAACATGTACTAGGGTGTATGTGCGACTCGTTAAGTTCAGATCATGAGTTTGAAGAAATGCAAAAATTTTTCCGGTATCAACGACCACTACCAATGAATTAGGATAGATAGGGTGGAACACGGACTTTTGATTTACTAGTATCAAGATCTATTATCTACCTAATTATGTTATGAATTTATGGTTTCTATTGGTGCAAATCCAATCACTCCGTTTGAGATGAGAAGGAATTCTCCATTGGTAACAAATAGTTATCCATTAAGCGGAGGAAAAAGGTTATGTTTCTTGAAAAAAAAACGGACTAACAAGGTCAGCTACCTAGCCAACTTTCAGAATTAAATACCGTCACTGTATGGATAGCTTTTTTGTGAAAAAAACTATTACTTTAGAATTAGAATTGAAAAAAGAATTCTAATTTAAAATGGATGGGTAGAGCCAAAGAGTGTGAACTATACAAGTTCACAAGAAATTTTGATGAAATGAAAGAAGAGGCTCCGGTGTATAGAGAGGACCTCACCGTTTCAGAAGTTGCCATAGAAACGAGAAAACCCACTATTCTTTTTTATTTAGTAGCAGTCGAATTTCTTATTTCCAAGCGAGATACCTTGAAGAAAGAAAAAATCGTGGTCGGGAAGGTCATAGTCGCAAAAGCCATTGGAATTTATATTTTATATATCGGAAGAATCCGTTTTGTTATTAATCGACCGGAAGAAAAGGATGACTGAAAGAAGAGAAATCAATTAGTTATTCAATAAAGTTTCATTTGATTCAATGACCAGAGTTAAACGAGGATATACAGCTCGGAGACGTCGAAAAAAGATTCGTTTATTTGCATCAACTTTTATAGGGGCTCATTCAAGACTGACTCGAACGACTACTCAACAAAGAATGAGAGCTTTGATTTCCTCTCATCGAGATAGGAGCAGAAAAAAGAGAGATTTTCGTCGTTTGTGGATCACTCGGATAAATGCGGTAACCCGTGAGGATAGGCTATTCTATAGTTATAGCCTATTCATCCACAATCTGTACAAAAGACAATTGCTTCTGAATCGTAAAATACTTGCGCAAATAGCCCTATCAAATAAGAATTGTTTTGATATTATTTCAAAGAAAATTATCAATTAAAAAGAAAAGAATACAAATCAAATAAAGGAATAAAAGAATCTTAATAGAATCTATTATACAGGAAACAAGAATGATTGAAACAGGATTTCCCGGAGAATAGACTCCGGGAAGATAGAATAAAAAGAAATTAATATTTGAGTAGTAGGAAGAAACGAACATCTTTCAAGAAAAAAAGATTTCTTCCCCATTTTTCCTTTTTTAGAATACAAGAATCAAATCTGGATCCTATTTTTTTTCGAGCAAAACATTAATATGAGCTCGAGTTCCAATTGGAGTTTTGAAGAGTATATCTATTTATTTTTGGTTCTAGGACCAGTAGTTCTAGGAATCGACTCCACTCTCTCCAATTGTTTCTCATTATTACGAAAAGGTAACAAAGATAAAATACGAGCTTGTTTTATAGCAATAGTAATTAATCGTTGTTGTTTCAAAGTCAACCTATTCGTCCGTCTAGATAAGATTTTTCCTTGTTCACTAAGAAATCGACTAATTAAACTCATGTTTCTATAATCGATTCGATCCCCCGATCCTATTGGGGGTAAACGCCTACGAAAAGATCGCTTGGATTTACGAAAAGGTTGTTTGGATTTATCCATGGTTTGCTTATTCCTTGTTTGTTTATTCCTTCGATATAAAAGGATCTATAAAATAGAATCCTCTTTTTTTCTTATTCATTTAAGATTCGACCAAAATAGGATTTGGTTTGTATTATATATGTTAAGATGTAAAGTTCTTACTCTTCCCACTACTTGGAAGAATCAAACACGAATTCTTTTCTATCTATTTCTTTATTTCCCCATGAATCGTATACTTTTGACAATAGCGACAAAATTTTCTAAATTCTAGTCGATTGGGTGTATTGTGTCGATTCTTTTGAGTAATATATCTAGAAATGCCCAGCAATTCTTTATTGACACCCTTTCGAACACAACAGGTACATTCCAAAATCACTATAATTCGAATATCTTTACCCTTGGCCATGAACCTCCTTTTCATTTTGAATCGACTTCGTTCGCTATGGAATTTCTAACTATTTTCTTTTTTGAATTATTCGAATTCGAATAACTTCGAAATACTATAATCTAAAATAGAATTACTAGAATCCTATAAATATAAAGAAAAAGAGTCATATTCATTAATAGAAGAATATTAAGAATATCGTAATAATTAATTAATACAATTTTTTCTAACTATGAATCCTTTATATACTAATCTCAGTATTTTCTTCTTTCTATATTAGAATTTCGTGGAACCGTCCCTAGACTGGATCCACATTTCCATTTTTTTTACCAAAAAATTTCACTGTATTTTGACTGAGATTCAATACACTCTTTCTTTTTTTTTAGGATAGATTAGTCTTTAGTATATAAATAGTATATAAAAGAAAAAGAATTGAGAGCTATGTTATGTAGAATTGTATCTCAAATCTTCTTCATTTTTTATCAATACAAGAATTTCATCAGGATGAAAAAAAGGGGAATGACAAGGCATCTGGAAATAAACGATTAATTTCTATCAATAGACCTGCTAAAGACCCAAACCATAAAGTGGTTAACACAGGCGCCGTTGAGAGATATGTTTTTATATCTCGCATTTAAAATCCTCCTTCTTCTTTTATTTTTATTTTCTATTTTTTTTTTCTTATTTATTTTCTTTGTATTGTATATTTTAAGAATTATATATTGTAATACCTATATAGTCCTAGTTCGCTATTCTAATAAATTCTAATAAATAGATCATAGATAATCCGATATTTTAATTTTAGTTCAAGATCATTTGTTTTTGCTTAAAATGAAATTAGAATTAGGAATTACTAACTAAAATGCATATGTACAATGACTCAGCAGATTCAATTTTGCCGCCCCCTAAAAAAATGACAAGAACATTCTCTACCTATCTATATCTATAGAATAGGTAGAGCAAAAAAGAAGGATGTGGAAAAAAAGATATGGATTTTATACAATGACACACTGTATAACAATTTTTCAAAGGGATGTAGCGCAGCTTGGTAGCGCGTTTGTTTTGGGTACAAAATGTCACAGGTTCAAATCCTGTCATCCCTACCTATTCTTTCTTCTATAGATATTTATAAGAGATTCCTTGAGTAAGATCAGTCAATTTTGGACATAATCTTTCATTTTTACATACTATATGTACACACAATAGACTTTGGGGATAAAAAAATCCTTTTCTTTACAATTGTATCTACTTTTATATATCTATTGTTATAGGATCTAAGAAAGCGCTCTTAGTTCAGCTCGGTAGAACGCGGGTCTCCAAAACCCGATGTCGTAGGTTCAAATCCTACAGAGCGTGATTCCTTTTATGTTATGTCGAATTCCAATGAAAGAACTTAACTAAACAAAGTAGAATTGCAACTTAAAATTGACCTCCTACAAGGAGGAGGTCAATCAAAAAAAGAGATGTTACTCAATCAAAGGTCCAACTGATCACCGCGCCTGTATTGTAAATATGCAGTTACAAATAATCCTGTTAAAGTAATAGGAATTAGACCTAAGACGATTCCGAATAGAAAAACTTCAATCATTTTGATTTGTTTTGGGGAATAATAAGAGAGGTAAGATCTATCCTTAAATATTAATCTGAATTATCCGTGAATCTCAATGGCCAGGAATTAGTAATTGACGCGGGAAGGAACCATAGAATACCTGAAATGAAATATTATTAGAGGCTTTGATTTTGATTTTTGTAAATTGTTTATTGAATTTCATTCATTTCAAATAAGTCGTATCTTGTTTAAACCAATAAATAGAGCTGGGGTTATAGTTGAAGCAGCCAGTAAAAAACCAAAATAACTAGTTAGAATAGGCATGAAAGAGCTAAATTAGATATGTTATTTTACTACATATAATTATATGAATAAAACATTTACCTAAGTCTCAATCGAGATATGACGGTAAGAAAAACTAAATTAAATAATTCATTTAGTTCCAATTGAAAGTTCTTGATTCATCAGTCATTATAGACGGACACTAAAAAAAAATCAAACCTTGACTTTTCAAAAAATTGAAAAATCTTGAATATTTTCATTTGATTTTTTTTATTTATTTAAATTTGATTTCGGGCCAACTCGATTAAAAGAAGAGCAACTCCTATTACCCTTTGAAATTCTCTATTCTTTCCATATTAACCATATTAATTTGTTTTGTATTGTAGTTACATAAGGAAAGAACTATTGGGGGGATCTAATGTAACAGCAGTTGTTTCACGAATATGGATTGTTCCAACGATCTTTTTTTTTTTCAAATATTCAAATTTTAAAAAGACTAAATATAAAAAAGAAGAAAAGAATAATAAAAAATATGAAATATAATTCTAATATATTAACCAACGAAAAACTGAAAAACGAAATAGTAAAAGAATTAAATAGATAGGGATAGTAATAAGAATTTCCATTTCTAATAATTACTATTTAGAATAGTAAGAATAGCTTCAGTTTAGAAGTTCAAAGTGAAATAGTATTAGCATATTTCTTCTATGAACGAACAATTACCAATTACTTAAAGAAAATGAGAGGATTTAAAAAAATAAAATATGAACCGAACCGCCAAAGGATTTTATAGATTTCACATAACATATAATGTAATTTTATGAATATAATGAATGAGATGTTTCAATCATGATATCTCTCCATGATATCTCTCATTAATTATGAGAGCCCATCCATTCAAGATTTTTACTTTCTATTACTATGATGAATCCACTAATATAAACCTTATTTAATCTTATAGAATCTTAGATTCTAAGGAAAATCTATTTATACATAGATAGGGAAGATATAGCAATAGCATTTCCTTTCGGTAATGATTGAGACTGCGTTGCTGCGCTAGAGGAAGGATAGCTATACTGATTCGGTCTACTCTAAATACGCCTTTGGTACAAAATTGACGATCTCACAAAGATCCAGTATCAGTAGTTTTAGATTTACTGATTCCATCTTTCACGGAATCGGCCCGCCTTTTTTTTGAACATACAAGAATTTGTGGAGCTCAGCATGTCTGGAAGCACGGGAGA